ACTATGACTGACTAGTACTGCGGTACACTAGTACTGCGGTACAAGGAATTCTCAAAATATGGTAGAAAAAGACTAGAAAGAAGCAAAGGTCTTTTCATAATTTTTTGATTACAGAATAGAATTACATAATTTATCAACAAAAATGGAGTTCTTTTTACGAGCTTAATATGTTGATAAATCCGCGGACCTAGAAATTCATTTCGGACAATTGAACCTTCTCAAATTGTTTCTTTTTAAGAACCAAAAAGATTTGTGCCAAAATAATAGATGCCAAGAAGAACAAGAGACCTTGGACACGTAACGGATCTTGAAGTACTATTTCTGCATCCCCCTGACCAAATCCACCCACATTAGGATTACTCGTTAATGGTTGATCAAGTTTGATAGATTCACCCTCTGAAACAAGAAGTTCTGGTCCTGGAGGTATAATATCAATCACTTCACGTCCACCCGCTGCATCTATAGTTATTTCGTATCCCCCCTTTTCTTTTCGTATGATTTTGTTTACTATACCTGCTGCTGTAGCATTATAAATATTATTATTACTCTTGCTCCCGTCGGGATAAATCTGACCCCTTCCCCTGTTCCCGCCTATGTATATAGGATATTTTAAGAAGTGAACATCTCTCTTAGTAGCGGGATCTGGGGAAAGAATAGGAAAGGTGATTTCACTATATTTCTGACCAGGAACAGGGCCTACCACAAGAATATTTTTTTTTGTGGGACGATAGCTTTGAAAAGACAGATTACCTATCTTTTCTTTAATCTCAGGCGAAATACGATCGGGGGGGGCCAATTCAAAACCCTCCGGTAAAATAAGAACAGCCCCCACATTCAAAGCCCCCTTTTTACCATTAGCAAGAACTTGTTTCACTTGCATATCATAAGGAATTCGAACAACTGCTTCAAATACAGTATCAGGAAGTACCGCTTGTGGAACCTCGATATCCACGGGCTTATTAGCTAAATGGCAATTGGCACATACAATACGGCCAGTTGCTTCTCGCGGATTTTCATAACCCTGCTGTGCAAAAATGGGATATGCATTTGAAATGGGTGCTCGAGTTATTATATATATCATGAGCGATACGGAAATGGATCGAGTAATCTCTTCTTTTATCCAAGAAAAGGCATTTCTAGTTTGCATGGTCCAATCATTGATCCTGAAAATTTCTACAATAAAATTAGGTAGGTCACTGGTATAGTTCCCTATCCATGATTCTGCTATTTACTGAAATAATTTTCCTGAATATAGGAAGAATCCCCTGGTTGGGTAGAAAGAAAAAGAAAAGAATAAGTAAATTTTTTAATGTTAGCTTTTGTACAAAATAACAAACTTTATAATTTGATCAGTGGATCGTTTTTTCAGTCATTCATTGAATGATAAATCACTACAAGTGACGGCGATACGCGATTTAAATAACGGAAAATCCAATATTTTAAAATTGTATCTAAAATGACTGGAAAAGTGGAAACAAGACCTGATATAATTTGATCATTCTGAGCAAATCCAAAATCTTTATAGACAGAACCAATCATTAGTTCCCAACCATGGGTCGAATGGAATCCTATACATAAATCAGTTAATAAAAGAATAGAAAAAGCTTTTATTGTGTCACTTAAGTTATATAGGAATTCTTGAACCCAAGAGTTAAGAATAATAAGTTCTTGATTACCTAGAATAGAATAACCACTTAGAATAACGAAACAGATTATATTTGTCGAGAAGTGCAAAATCATATGGATACGATCTTCGTTGTGCGTCTTGATCAATTGGATGGTTTCTTTGTAGATTCCGGTACGAAGGTTTTGTAGACGTGTTTCCGGGTATTCCTTTAGCATTTCATCCAAGAGGAACAGTTCCTCGAATTCTATGAATTTTTTTAGAATACTCTTTTCTTGAATGATATTCAAGAAAATTTCGGATTGCCTAGTATTCCACCAATTAGTAACCCAAGATTCCAGACTTTTCTTAAATGCGAAAGAGATGCACCAGGGCAAAAAGACTATAGATGTAAGATATAGAAGGGGAATGAATGCTTTCTTTTTTGCCATTTTTCGTCTTTAATGAACTCAGCTTCACCTCATTCGTCAACTCTATATGATAATAATATTTCTCTCAAGCATAAGTTCTATTACAAGTCATAGAGCCTATATATAAATCTAGAATCTATTCCCGCGTTTTTTTTATTTGCAATTCAGGAGTTAGTCCTTGAATTTAGAAAGAATACAGAACATAGAATAAGAAAGCGAAAGAGTCCACTGCCAATTCGAATGAAGAAAAAAATATTGTTTCCAAAGATATCAATTGCTAAGATTCGAAGCAATTACCCCTTTTGATGAATACACGAACGAGATGGATGTTTGTTGTCCCAACCATTCTTGTTAGTCCCGATCCCGATAAGAAAGGAAGGATATTTTTTTTTTTTCAAAATATTTCAATTGGTACACGCAAGAAATAGGCCAATTCTGCAGCTTTTTGTTCAATTTCTCGTGGAGTCAAATTCTCGTCAGTACGAGTCAAGGGGATGGCCCCCTGTCCTATGATTTCCATATAAAGGACACGACGAGTATAAATACCCTCTTTAACTTCTATTCTGATGGACTGAATGTCTTTCATAAGGAATCGGAGAAAAATACGACGATTTTTTCCAGGAAATCCCCAACGAAAAATACACACTATTCCCTCTTTTCTATCGAATCGATCATAACCACTACCTACATTCCACGAAATTGTACACCACAAATAAGAACTAATAAAGAGACCCGCGATTCCATAGAAAGACATCACGATCCCTTGTGGAAAAAAAAGAATTTGCTGAGACGGAAATAAAGATAACAAATTCCTACCAAGATAACTGGAAGTTCCAACCAATAAGAACCCTAATGAACCTAAAAAAAGGATAAAGGCCCAGCAGAAATTACTTGTTTTTCGAGACCCCGTTATAAGTTCTATCCATATACGTTCTGATCGCCAACTCATATTAGATCCAGTTCTATTTTATTTGAATTGGGAGAATAAATAACCCAACCAAATGAATTTGACTTTACTTTTCTTTGTTTCCGAAGTAACTTTCATCAACTAGCACTATTTTGATGTAAACCTTTAGGAGTAATTCATCGAATTGCTTCCAGATCTAAAAAAAAAATATATGAGATTTGTCCCTACTGCCCGTATCTAAAAAATCTTGTTTTTTTGAACATGCAGAAATAAAGAAGCCATTGTAATTGCCGGAAATACTAGGCCCACTAAAGGCACAAAAATGGAGGGTAAGTTGCTGAGAGTTGTCATAGAATGGGTACCTCGATTTAATATTTGTACCTGTTATTTTTTTTTTATTGTTATATTAATATTTTTGTTATATTAATTTCATATTTTTATTATTCTTATATTGTTATAAAGATAGTCTATAATCACTAGAATTCAAATATACTTATACTAAGTATATTTGAAAAATTATACTAAGTATAGCTAAGTGAATATATATACTAATATATATTGAGTATATATAATGAGTATATCAAAGGGTATATAATAGAATAATAATAAAAAATAATAATATAAATAATATAAAAAAAGAACAAATAGAATCTAATAAGAATCTAATAATAAAAAAAGAAATATAAGGAATGTATAACTAAATAAATGGATTGATTTCGCCTTCTATTTCTACAAGAAACATATGTATGATAATACACCTTTTTATTATTCTTAGTATTCTTCTATTATTATCTTATTACTTTGCTCTTGTGTCTTCTAATTTGATTTTTGTCTCATAATTTATTTTATTTGAAGTTAAAAAAATGAAAAAAAAAAATAGTTTTTTCTTACAAATTCTTGATAAATTCGTTATAATATGAGCCAATAACAAGGATTTTTAGTAAAAAAAAAAGTAGGGATTCTCGGGGGAGATATAGAAAAATGCAAGACTCTATCTCTATACCTATATATATATAATATATAAAAAAAGGGGGGGTAGGGGGGATATGATGTCTCTTGTCTAATTTCGCGGAAGAAAGAATTCGCTTTTTATTTTTATTTTTTTTTTTTATATAGAATATAGGTTTTCTGATTCCTAATCAGGAATATCGGTAAAAAAAAAAATTATCTGCATGATTCTTTCTGCAGTTAAATCTTATGTTTCCAAATAAAAATTCATTCTTTACTTTGGATTTTAACTCTGATTCTTATATTTGATTCCTAGAAACTAAATAACTACTCACTCGCCACAACACAAATCAAATTCTTTTTAAATAATTTGAGGCTCTGCTTGATTTTAAATTTTGAGTCAAAGGAAAGAAAGCATGGAGCTGAAATAACTCACTCAGAACCCCCTTTAAAGGATTACGCGGTACGATTGAATCAAATAAGCCCTTATGGAATAAATATTCAGCCGCTTGTGAACCTTCGGGTACTATCTTATTCAACGTTTGTTCAATTACTCTTTTACCCGCAAATGCAATGTAAGCATTGGGTTCGGCAATAATGATATCCCCCAACATGCCAAAACTCGCTGTCACCCCACCAGTAGTAGGAGATGTAAGGATCGATACATAGAATAACTTTTTATTTGTTTGATAATCATATAAAGCAGAAGATATTTTAGCCATTTGCATCAAGCTCAAACTTCCTTCTTGCATACGTGCTCCTCCGGAAGCACATACTAGAATAAGAGGTAAAAGTTGATTGGTAGCATATTCGACCAAACGGGTGATTTTCTCACCTACTACGGATCCCATACTACCCCCCATAAACTGAAAATCCATAATCCCAATTGCTACAGGAATACCGTTTAGTTGGCCTGTGCCCGTTTGAACAGCCTCGGTTAATCCTGTCTTTCTTTGATAAGAATCAATACGATCTTTATAAGGTTCCTCTTCCGAATGAAATTCAATGGGATCCAGAGAGACCATGTCTTCATCCATAGGATTCCAAGTACCTGGATCAATCGAAAGTTCGATTCTATCTGAACTGCTCATTTTCAAATGATATCCACAGT